TATACATTGTGTTGATCTGCAACAATGTATATATATATCTTTCAATACATACACTACTTGTTGGAGGTGCCGTTCGAGCCTTACCTGTTTTAGGGGTTTGGCATGGAGAACAAGACTTGCACGGCGAGGGGGGTAAGGGGGGTTTGTCGCGCGAAAACCCTTTTTTTATTAAAAGAGGGAGATAAAGAAGTCTGGTGTAGGGCCTCACACCTTATGCACTTGATATAAATTAATGTTGTTCTTTATTGAAATGTTTATTTAGCGTTACATTTTTTAGGACCTTGGAGGCAAGAGCATGTACAACCTTATTAGTTATCTCTAAAGGTGTCGCACATGCAAAATGAAAGGAAAACCTAAAAAAATAACCAAATGCATTTAAAAGAATGCCTTGGCTTGGTGGGTCATGGACAATTAGCACTCCACCATTAACCAGATGCCAGTATAATTACTCCAGTAGGGGATTTTAAAACGTATGGACCTGAAATAGGAACCAGATGCCAGTAATAGTTCACCCTGTGTGACCCCTACGATATGTGCCCCTGACCCATCATGAAGAGTATGCATTCAGAATAAAACAGTTGGTGGTTTCTTACTACATTAATTATTTGTGGTCCTATTTTGGTTGATATGGGATATAGGATGTTTAAATGAGGTTATGGGGCATATTCGATTTATCAACTTAAATTAATCTATTCGTGAGTTTTAAGAGAATGCTTATGTATACCATAGTTGAATGTTGGTGTCTGTAAGTTCTATCTCATTAATGCGAAAATGACCTGGATGTGCCTAGATTCATTAGTGTAAAATTATGCATTATATGTACGCCTGACATAATATATGCACGTGCACATAGATGTAGTAACACCATTGTAATAAGGTTTATTACAGTTATGGAGTACTACATATGCTGTGTTACGATACATATAGTGATCTTAGGACTAAGCGCGCGAGGCCGCGGCTCGCGAGGGGGGCCGCGGAGGGGGGCCGCGGGGGGCCAGAGAGTAGTTAAATTTAGAATTCTAGCTTTGGGAGTTAGGGGTAGGAGTTAAAATCTCCTCTCTTTGGGCACTAGGGAGGACTTTAACTTCCGATTTCCGGATTACAAGACCGGCGCTTTGAGGCTAAGCTACTAGGGCATTTTCATTCAAGTGCCTTGTTTTCGGCCCATCCTGCAATAGGGGTGAAAATTAAGAATAGTGAAAAGTAGAGCACAGATGCGACTTGGCCGATGAGGACATATGGATATTCCACAGGCATTCCCCCAATCCAAGTTAGAATTAGTATGTCTGCGACTAGAGTTCAGAAAAGAAGTTGTGTGACCGGTCGAAAGGTGAGTCCTCGTTGTTTAGATGTGTGGAGGATAGGAACAACTAGGAGTACCAGGATGGAGGCTAGGAGGGCCAGGACCCCGCCTAGTTTGTTGGGGATGGATCGAAGGATGGCGTATGCGAAGAGGAAATATCATTCTGGTTTGATGTGGGGCGGGGTTACCAGGGGGTTGGCGGGTGTGAAGTTGTCTGGGTCACCAAGAAGGTTGGGTCAGAAGAGGGATAGGGCTGTGAGGGCTACGAGAAGGATTGCGAACCCCAGGAGATCTTTGTATGTGAAGTATGGGTGGAAGGAGATCTTGTCGGCGTCTGAGTTTAGGCCTGCTGGGTTGTTGGATCCGGTCTCGTGGAGGAAGAGGAGGTGGATTACTGTTGCCGCTATAATTACGAATGGAAATAAGAAGTGAAAGGCGAAGAATCGAGTGAGGGTTGCATTGTCTACGGAAAACCCCCCTCAAATCCACTGGACTAGTTCGTTTCCGACGTACGGGACGGCGGATATTAGGTTAGTAATGACTGTGGCTCCCCAGAATGATATTTGGCCCCATGGTAAGACATAACCGACGAAGGCGGTTATTATGGTTAGCAGGAAGAGGACTACTCCGATGTTCCATGTTTCTTGGTAGAGGTAGGATCCGTAGTATAGGCCTCGGGCAATGTGAATATAAAGGCAGATAAAGAAGAAGGAGGCTCCGTTGGCATGTATGCTTCGGATGAGTCAGCCGTAGGTGACGTCCCGGCAGATATGGGTGACGGAGGAGTATGCGGTGGAGATGTCAGAGGTGTAGTGTATGGCTAGGAATAGGCCGGTTAGGATTTGTGCGATTAGGCATAATCCTAGGAGTGACCCAAAATTTCACCAGACTGAGATACTAGAAGGGGTGGGGAGGTCAACTAGTGCGTCGTTAGCAATTTTTAGTAGGGGGTGGGTTTTTCGTAGGCTTGCCATTAGGGTTCCCGTAGTTGAATTACAACGGTGGTTTTTCAAGTCACTGGTTTCGGTTAGAGTCCGGGCGGGAATTATGACTTATCTTGTGTCTTTGTTTCTGTTAGGGTTGGTTGTGGGGTTGGTTGCTGTGGCTTCTAACCCAGCCCCGTATTTTGCTGCTTTTGGGTTGGTTGTGGCGGCGGGGGTGGGGTGTGGAGTTTTGGTGGGGCATGGTGGGACTTTTTTATCATTGGTGTTGTTTTTAATTTATTTGGGGGGGATGTTGGTTGTATTTGCTTATTCGGCAGCCTTGGCTGCTGAGCCTTTTCCCGAGACTTGAGGGGATCGTTCGGTGATTGGGTACGTGGTTGCTTATCTTGTGGGGGTTGTATTGGCTGCTGGTTGATTTTGAGGGGGATGGTATGAGGGCTCATGGGTAGTGGTGGATGAATTTAAAGAGTTTTTTGTTTTGCGGGGGGATTCAAGCGGGGTGGCGTTAATATATTCGTTTGGGGGTGGGATATTGGTGGTGTGTGCCTGAGTTCTTCTCCTCACCCTATTCGTGGTGTTAGAGTTGACTCGGGGTTTAAGCCGTGGCACACTTCGAGCGGTTTAAATAGTGGCTAGTAGGGTGGCTAACGCTGTGGTAAGTAGGAAGATTGTTAGGTAGGTTTTGATTATTCCCCGTTGGGCGTTGCTTGTGGTGGTGATTATTTTTAGTTGGGTTGAGGCAAGCCCTTTGGGGCCGGCTATTTCAAATCATGTTTGGTCAACTAGTTGGGTGGCGAAGGTTTGGCCTAGGGTGAGGTTCAGTTTGGGGATTAATCGGTGGACGGCTGTTGGAAAATATCCCAACATATTGGAGAAGTTGTGGAGGGGGATGGTTGGGGTGGTTTTGAATTGTTTGCTTGTTAGATGGGCTAGTTCTATGGCTGTGAGCAGGCCAATAATTGTTACTGTTAGGGCAGCTAGCTTGAGAAGGGGGGGCATGGTTATGATGGGGGTTTTAGACGGGAGGAAGTTTGAGGTAATAATAAGGCCCGCGATTACGCTCCCCCAGGCTAGACGCTTGATTGGGTTGATGATAGAGGGGTTGTTTTCGTTGATAGGGGAGAGAGGCAGAAATCGTGGGGTGCCCATGGAAACAAAGAATACTACTCGAAAGCTGTAAACTGCGGTGAAAGAGGTGGCAATAAGAGTAAGGGCCAGGGCCCAGGCGTTTAGGTATGAAGTGTTGAGGGCTTCGATGATTGCGTCTTTGGAGAAAAAGCCTGCTAGGAAGGGGGTGCCGGCGAGGGCGAGGCTTCCAATGGTGAGGCAGGAGGAGGTAAGGGGTATGAGGTTGTGGAGCCCCCCCATTTTTCGGATGTCTTGTTCGTCATTGAGGCTGTGGATGATTGACCCTGAACACAGGAATAGTATGGCTTTAAAAAAGGCGTGGGTGCAGATGTGAAGGAATGCTAATTGGGGTTGGTTTAGCCCAATGGTAACTATTATTAAGCCTAGTTGGCTGGAGGTGGAGAATGCAACGATTTTTTTGATATCGTTTTGGGTGAGGGCGCAGGTTGCTGTGAATAGGGTGGTTAGTGCTCCTAAGCAAAGGCAGACGGTGAGGGCTACTTGGTTGTCTTGCATTAATGGGTGGAGGCGAATAAGCAGGAAAATACCGGCTACCACTATTGTGCTGGAGTGAAGGAGGGCAGACACTGGAGTAGGACCCTCCATGGCGGAGGGTAGTCAGGGATGAAGACCAAATTGTGCTGACTTGCCTGTGGCTGCAATGACTAGGCCGATCAGGGGGAGTGTTAGGTCAAACTCTTTAGATGTGAAGAATATTTGTTGGATTTCCCAGGAGTTTAGGTTTATTGCGAATCAGGCTATGGCTATGATTAGTCCGATATCTCCGACTCGGTTGTATAAGACGGCCTGGAGGGCTGCTGTGTTGGCGTCGGCTCGGCCATATCATCATCCAATAAGGAGGAAGGACATGATGCCAACCCCTTCTCAGCCGACGAATAGTTGAAATATGTTGTTGGCTGTTACTAGGATAATTATGGCTACCAGGAAGAGTAGGAGATATTTGAAAAATCGGTTCATGTTGGGGTCTGCGTGTATGTATCATGAGGCAAACTCTAGGATGGACCAGGTGACGTAAAGGGCGATAGGGGTAAAGATAATTGAGTAGTGGTCAAATTTAAGACTAATGTTGATGTCAAAGGTTGCGGTGTTTATCCAGTGTCAGTTGGTAACGATGGTTTCAACTCCTTGGTCGAGGAAGATAAATAATGGAAGAAGGCTTACTGCGAAGGCGGTGCTAACCCCTGTTTTGACATGGGTGACGGCTCAGTTGCTTTCTCGGGGGGTGGGGCTTAGGGTGGTGGCAAGGGGATATAGAAGAAGACCAAAGATTAGTATGAGGCTGGTTGAGAGGATAAGGGTAGTTGGTTGCATAGCTGCTACTTGGATTTGCACCAAGAGTTTTTGGTTCCTAAGACCAACGGATGGGCTGTTATCCTTTAGGAGCGTGAGTGAGCCGCGGAGTTAAACCGCGGATATAGGGGTTAGCAGTCTCTACTAGCTTCGGGCCTCTCTCGGTGGACAAGGGGAGATTAGCCCCTATTTCTAGAATCACAATCTAGTATTTTAGTTAAACTATGTCTACAGTGGCATCAGCCTCACATGAGTTCGGGCTTTGTGACTAGTAGAAGGATGGGGATTAGATGAAGGGTTATTAGTAGGTGTTCTCGTGTGTGGTATGGTGTAAGTCCAATTATGTGAGCGGGGGCCGGCCCTCGCTGTGATATAAGAAATAAGTATAGGGAATAGCCTGCTGTGATTAGGGTTCCTAGGCCGGTGAGGACCAGAGTTCATGGGGATCAGTTAAATATTGTAACAATGATTATGATTTCTCCTATTAAGTTAGGGAGGGGGGGCAGAGCGAGGTTGGCCAGACTGGCGGTGAATCATCAGACTGCTGTTAGGGGGAAGAGTATTTGGAGCCCTCGTGCTAGTACTATGGTTCGGCTGTGGGTGCGTTCGTAGCTTGTGTTGGCTAGGCAGAATAGGGCTGAGGAGGCTAGACCGTGTGCGATCATTAGGATGATTGCCCCGGTGAATCCTCATGGGGTTTGGATGAGGATACCCCCGGCCACCAGTCCCATGTGGCTGACTGAGGAGTAGGCAATTAGTGACTTGAGATCAGTTTGTCGTAGGCAGATGGACCCGGTTATGATAATTCCTCAGAGTGCTAGTACAATAAATGGGTAGGCTATTTCTTTGGTGAGGGGGTCTAGTATAACCATCATGCGTATTATGCCATATCCGCCCAGTTTTAGTAGGACGGCGGCTAGCACCATGGAGCCGGCAATGGGGGCTTCTACGTGGGCTTTGGGTAGTCAGAGATGGACCCCATATAAGGGCATTTTTACCAGGAAGGCAATAAGGCAGCCTGCTCACCAGATTTTATCTCCCCAGGAGAAAAGGAGTAGGGGTTGGGAATATTGTAATGTTAGTATTGATAGTGTCCCCGTACTGTTTTGGAGAAGAAGGAGGGCGACTAGCAGGGGGAGGGAGCCTGCAAGGGTATAAAAGAGGAAGTATGTCCCGGCGTTAAGGCGTTCCGTTTGATTTCCCCATCGGGTGATGATGATGAGGGTCGGGAGAAGTGTGGCTTCAAATATGACGTAGAACATGATGATTTCGGTGGCCCCGAAAGCCATGATGAGGAATGTTTGGAGGAATGTCAGAAGTGAGATGTATATGCGTTGACGGCTAACGGGTTCAGGGGAGATGTGGCTTTGACTGGCCAGGATTATGAGCGGGAGAAGTCAGCAGGTGAGTACAAGAAGTGGGGTAGAGAGGGGGTCTGTTGCTAGGTAGGAGTTGGATGAAGATCAGCCGATTTCGGAGTCTCATTTTAGTCAGGATAGGCTAGCTAAGGCAATTAAGAGGCTTTGGGCTGTTGTAGTGGTTCAAAGTCATTTAGTTGGGGTTAATCAGATTGTTGGAAAAAGCATGAGTGTTGGAATAAGAATTTTTAACATTGTAGGAGGTTTAGGCTTTGGAGGCGGTCGGTCCCGTGGGTTCGTGCTGTGGCAACTAGTAGGGCTAGTCCTGCGCTAGCTTCACATGCTGAAAATGCCAGGAGGAGTATGGGGGCTGAAGAGTGTCCTGTTGTCTCTAGTTGGAGTGCTCAGAGGGAGAGCGCAATAAATAGCGATAATATTATTCCTTCCAGGCATAACAGGGCTGACAGGAGGTGGGTGCGGTGGAATGCTAGGCCTATAAGCCCCAAAATAAAGGCTGAGCTAAAGCTGAAGTGTGCGGGTGTCATAAGGGGGTCGTGGGTTTTAACCGCGATTTTCTGAGTCGAAATCAGAGGTCTTGTTTGGACTAACCCCCCATTCGGCTCACTCTAGACCTCCTTGGGTTCACTCGTAAATTAGGCCCAGGGTTAGTAGGGCTAGTACTGCAGTGGCTCAAAGAAAAGTGTTGACGGGGGAAAGGAGTTGGTCCCCTCATGGGAGGGGGAGTAGAAGTGCAATTTCTAGGTCAAAAAGGAGGAAAAGGATGGCGATTAAGAAGAAACGTAGAGAGAATGGTAGTCGGGCGGATCCCAGGGGGTCAAAGCCGCACTCGTAGGGTGAAAGTTTTTCTGCATCGGGGGTTATTTGAGGTAATCAAAAGGATACTATGGCTAGGATTGTGGAGAGGGTAATGGTAATTAATAGAACTGTTGTAATTAAATTCATTATCTTTCCTTGGGCTTTAACCAAGACTGGGTGATTGGAAGTCACTCGTACTAACTTTGATACTAGGAAGATATGAGCCTCATCAGTAGATGGATACGTAGAGGAATAGTCAGACGACGTCAACGAAGTGTCAGTATCATGCGGCGGCTTCAAATCCAAAGTGGTGTTCTGAGGTAAAGTGGTACTGAATTTGTCGTAGTAGGCAGACGGCTAGGAAAGTTGATCCAATAATCACGTGTAGTCCGTGGAATCCTGTGGCTACAAAGAATGTTGATCCGTAGACCCCGTCAGCGATAGTGAAAGGGGCTTCGTAGTACTCTATGGCTTGAAGCAGGGTGAAGTAGAAGCCTAATAGAATTGTCAGACCGAGAGATTGGATGGCCTCTTTTCGGTTACCTTCTATAAGGCTGTGGTGGGTTCAAGTAACTGTAACCCCCGAGGCGAGAAGAACGGCGGTGTTTAAGAGGGGTACTTCGAATGGGTCTAAGGGTACAATTCCTGTTGGGGGCCAGCATCCGCCTAGTTCGGGGGTTGGTGCTAGGCTTGAGTGGTAGAAGGCTCAGAAGAAGCCCAGGAAAAAGAAGACTTCTGATGTAATAAATAGAATCATGCCGTATCGTAGGCCTTTCTGGACAGGGGGGGTGTGGTGTCCTTGGAATGTTCCTTCTCGGATTACATCTCGTCACCATTGGCACATTGTGAGTAGGGTTAGTACTAATCCGAGGGACAGTAGTGTTATTGAGTGGAAATGGAATCAAATTGCGAGACCAGATGTCAGTAAGAGGGCAGCAACTGCGCCGGTTAGGGGTCAGGGGCTTGGGTCAACCATGTGGTATGCGTGTGCTTGGTGGGCCATTAGACGTTTTCTTGTAGGTAAAGGCTTAGGAGTAGAACAAATACGTAGGCTTGGATTATAGCAACTGCCACTTCCAATAGTGTGAGGAGAAATAGTACTACGGCTGTTAAGATGGCTACTGTTGGCATTATCGGTATGAGTACGAATGCGGCGGTGGCGATTAATTGGATGAGGAGGTGTCCGGCTGTGAGGTTGGCAGTCAGCCGAACCCCCAGTGCCAGGGGTCGAATAAAAAGGCTGATGGTTTCGATGATAATTAGTACTGGGATAAGGGGAACGGGGGTCCCTTCTGGCAAGAGGTGGCCTAGCGCGGCGGTGGGCTGGTTTCGCATTCCGATGATAACGGTGGCTAGTCATAGGGGGACTGCGAAACCCATGTTTAAGGACAGTTGAGTGGTGGGTGTAAAGGTATAGGGTAGAAGACCTAGCATGTTAAGAGTAATAAGGAAGATCATTAATGAGGTGAATAGGGCTGCTCATTTGTGCCCCCCCAGGTTTAGGGGAAGAAGCAGCTGTTGTGTGAAGCGATTAAGGGATCAGCCTTGTAGCGTTACAAGGCGGTTGTTTAGTCAGCGGGTGGAGGGGGTGGGGTAGAGAACTCAGGGAAGGGTAAGGGCTAAGGCTATTAGTGGAATGCCGAAGTATGTGGGGCTCATAAATTGGTCAAAGAAGCTTAGTGTCACGGTCAGTTTCAGGGTTCGGGTTTAGCTTTTTCTGTGCTTAGTGCGGTTGGTTCATTAGTAAAGGTGTGGCCGAGAATTTTGGGGGGGATTACGGTCAGGAATACCAATCAAGAAAATACTAGGATGGCAAATCAAGGGGCGGGGTTTAATTGGGGCATGTCACTAGAGGTGGTTGGGGGTCACCAGTCTTTAGCTTAAAAGGCTAACGCTAGTCCCGGTTTAGCTTCCTAGTGAGGCGTCTTCAAGTATTAGGGAGGATCAGTTTTCAAAGTGTTCGAGGGGGACCGCTTCTACTGTGATCGGTATGAAGCTGTGGTTGGCTCCGCAGATTTCAGAGCATTGCCCATAAAATACCCCCGGGCGGGAGGCGATGAAGGCTGTTTGGTTGAGGCGGCCTGGTACTGCGTCTATTTTTACCCCTAGTGCAGGGACGGTTCATGAATGTAGGACATCTTCGGCTGAAACCAGGACTCGGATGGGGGATTCCATGGGAATTACTATTCGATGGTCTGTTTCGAGGAGTCGAAATTGGCCCGGGGTTAAATCTTGTGTTGGGATCATGTATGAGTCAAAGGCCAGGTCTTCGTAGTCTGTATATTCGTAGCTTCAGTATCATTGGTGGCCCATTGCTTTGATGGTGAGATGTGGGTCATTAATCTCGTCTATCAGATAAAGGATGCGGAGGGAGGGGAGGGCAATTAAGATAAGGATGACAGATGGAAGGATAGTTCATACGATTTCGATTTCTTGGGAGTCTAGAATGTACTTGTTAGTAAGTTTAGTTGAGACCATAGCCACAATAATATAAAGGATGAAGGTACTAATAAGGAGTACAATCATGAGTGCGTGGTCGTGGAAGTGGAGGAGTTCTTCTATTACTGGTGAGGCCGCGTCTTGGAATCCTAGTTGTGAGGGATGTGCCATTATAGCTTTAAGCTCAGGGCTCGCAGGGTTCTAACCTACAATTCTGCCTTGACAAAGCAGTGTAATGTGTATTTTACTAGGGTCCTGATAGAAGAAAGTGGCAGAGTGGTTATGCGACCGGCTTGAAACCGGTGTATGGGGGTTCAATTCCTCCTTTTCTCGTTAGTTTGCCTGTACTTGGACGAAGGCTGGCTCTTCAAATGTGTGATACGGGGGAGGGCAGCCGTGTAATCACTCCACGTTTGTTGAGGTTAGTTCGACTGACAGTACTTCTCGTTTGGCGGCAAATGCTTCCCATAGAATAAATAGGAACATGATAACTGCTACTATGGAAATTATGGAGCCGATAGAGGAAACGGTGTTTCAGAGAGCGTAGGCGTCTGGGTAGTCCGAGTACCGTCGTGGTATCCCTGCTAGGCCCAGGAAGTGTTGAGGGAAGAATGTGAGATTGACCCCAAGGAATATAACCCCGAAGTGGATTTTAGATCAGGTACTGTGGAGGGTGTATCCTGAAAAGAGGGGGAACCAGTGTACAAATCCGGCCATAATTGCAAATACGGCGCCCATGGATAGGACGTAGTGGAAGTGGGCTACTACGTAGTATGTGTCGTGCAGTACGATGTCTAAGGATGAGTTGGATAGGACAATTCCTGTTAATCCGCCGACTGTGAAGAGAAAGATAAAGCCCAGGGCCCAAAGAAGGGGGGTTTCTCACTTAATTGAGCCCCCGTGCAGAGTGGCCAGTCAGCTAAATACTTTTACGCCCGTGGGGATGGCGATAATTATTGTTGCGGATGTGAAATAGGCGCGAGTGTCTACATCCATTCCCACTGTAAACATATGGTGGGCTCAAACAATAAACCCCAGGAGGCCAATGGCTATTATAGCCCAGACCATGCCCATGTAGCCGAATGGTTCTTTTTTACCGGCGTAGTAGGCGACGACGTGTGAGACGATGCCGAACCCGGGTAAGATTAAAATGTAGACCTCTGGGTGACCAAAGAACCAGAATAGGTGTTGGTATAGGATGGGGTCTCCTCCCCCTGCCGGATCAAAGAATGTTGTGTTAAGATTACGGTCTGTGAGGAGCATAGTAATAGCTGCGGCTAGGACGGGGAGTGATAGGAGAAGGAGGACGGTTGTTACGAGAAGGGATCACACAAATAAAGGTGTTTGGTATTGGGAAATGGCTGGGGGTTTTATGTTGGTAATTGTGGTAATAAAATTGATTGAGCCCAGAATTGAGGAAACACCCGCCAGGTGGAGGGAGAAAATGGCAAGGTCTACAGAGGCGCCGGCGTGGGCTAGGTTGCCGGCCAGGGGCGGATAGACGGTCCACCCGGTTCCCACCCCGGCTTCAACTCCGGAGGATGAGAGGAGGAGGAGGAGTGACGGGGGAAGGAGTCAGAAGCTCATATTATTTATTCGAGGGAATGCTATGTCCGGGGCTCCCAGTATTAGGGGTAGCAGCCAGTTTCCGAAGCCGCCAATTATGATTGGTATCACTATAAAGAAAATCATTACGAAGGCGTGTGCTGTGACGATGACATTATAAATTTGGTCATCGCCCAAGAGGGCGCCGGGTTGGCTTAGTTCGGCTCGAATCAGAAGGCTGAGAGCCGTGCCAACTATCCCGGCTCAGGCACCGAATACTAAATAAAGGGTACCAATGTCTTTGTGGTTGGTGGAGAAGAATCAGCGTGTGATTGCCACAGGTAGGATGGCCGAGTGCAGGTGGCGGGTTGTAACCCCGAAGACAGAGGTTTAAGTCCTCTTCCTATCAGCCCCGTGGTGGAGATTCCACGTCAGATTGCAAATCTGAAGATGCAGGGTGAATACCTGTCGGGGCTTTCCCCGCCTTGCCCGCCCACACGGCGGGGAAAGGTAGATGAATGCTCGCTGGTTTGAGTGCTTAGCTGTTAACTAAGAGTTTGTAGGATCGAGGCCTTCTCATCTAGGAAGGCTTTAGCTTAATTTAAAGTGTCTGGGTTGCATTCAGAAGATGTGGGATAGAGTCCTGCAAGTTTTAATGGGGGGCTAGGATATTTTCCCTCCCACTTACGGCTTTGAAGGTCCTTGGTCTTATGTTATCCTAAGCCCCCATGTTACTAGTGCTATGGCGGCTGGGGTCAGGGGCAGCAGGGTCAAAGCTGCGGTTGTTGTTAGTGACAGTGGTAGCGGTGTTTTGTGTATTCGGCAGGCGTCAGGGAGTAATTGAGTTGTTGGTGTTGGGGGAGATGGTTAGGGTTATAGCGTAGCAGAGTCGTAGGTAAAAATATAGGCTAAGGAGGGCTGTGAGTGCTATAAGGGTGGCTGTGAGGGGTAGGTCTTGCTTGTCTAGTTCTTGGAGGATTAGTCACTTGGGTATAAAGCCGGTTAGCGGAGGTAGTCCTCCGAGTGAAAGTAGTAGCAGGGCAGCGAGGGCTGTGAGGCTTGGGGTTTTAGCTCAGCCCATGGCGAGGGTGTTGATTTTGGTGGAGGAGGTTGATTTTAGGGTTAAAAATGCTGCGGAGGTTATTGCGATATATGTCCCCAGGGCTAGCAGGGTTAGGGGGGGTGCAAATTGGAGTACGATAATTATTCACCCGAGATGGGCGATGGAGGAATAGGCTAGAATTTTTCGTAGTTGAGTTTGATTTAGGCCCCCTCAGCCGCCAACTAGGGCGGAGCAGCCCCCGAGGGTTGTTAATACTATTGGGTGTATGGCGGGTGCGATTTGGATGACTAGTGCAAATGGGGCTAGTTTTTGTCAAGTGGAGAGGATTAACCCTGTTGTGAGGTCTAAACCTTGTAGTACTTCGGGTAATCAGAAGTGTAGGGGGGCTAGGCCTAATTTTAAGGCTAAGGCAATTATAATTATTGTGGCAGCTAGTGGGTGAGAGAGCTGGGTAATGTCCCATTCTCCGACTATTCAGGCGTTAGTTGTACTTGCGAATAGAATTATAGCTGCGGCTGTGGCTTGTGTGAGGAAATATTTGGTGGTGGCTTCTACTGCTCGGGGGTGGTGTTGTTGTGCTATGAGGGGGATGATGGCTAGGGTATTGATTTCAAGCCCCATTCACGCTAGGAGTCAGTGTGAGCTGGCAAAGGTGAGTGTGGTGCCTAGTCCCAGGCTGGACAGTAGTACGGTTAGTACGTAGGGGTTCATTAGTAGGGGAAGGGGTTTAACCAACATGTTTGGGGTATGGGCCCGAAAGCTTAATTAGCTGACCTTACTAGAAAGTGGTGTAGCGGAAGCACCTGGAGTTTTGATCTCTTGAGCATGGGTTCGAGCCCCTTCTTTCTAAGGAATTGGGGGGATTTTAACCCCCATATATCATTCTATCAAAATGGTCCTTGGATATTCGGGCACAATTCCTTAACATTACAGTTGTGGGGGAAGTCCTGCGAATGCGATTGGGAGGGCGATGTGCCATAAAACAAGGGCTAGGGTTATTGGTAGGAAGTTTTTTCAGACTAAGTGTATGAGTTGGTCATATCGGAATCGGGGGTAGGAGGCTCGTACTCAAAGAAAGACTACGGAGAGGAGTGCGGCTTTTGTTATGAGATTGGCGGCGGTTAGTTCTGGCAGGGATGGGAGGTGGGATGCGCCTAGAAATAGGATAGTTGAGAGTGTATTTATGAGGAGAATGTTGGAATACTCGGCTAGGAAGAATAGGGCAAAGGGGCCCCCCGCATATTCTACGTTGAAGCCTGAGACTAGTTCGGACTCCCCTTCTGTAAGGTCGAAGGGGGCGCGATTTGTCTCTGCGAGTGTGGAGATATATCATATGGCAGCTAATGGCCAGGCTGGGGCAAGCAGTCAGATGCTTTCTTGGGCAACGTTGAATGTCTGCAGGGTGAAGCCCCCCGCGAAGATAATGATGGATAGGAGGATTAATCCTAAGCTCACTTCATAGGAGATTGTTTGGGCTACTGCTCGTAGGGCCCCGATTAGGGCATATTTTGAATTGGATGCCCATCCTGAGCCTAGAATGGAGTAGACCGCCAGGCTGGAGAGAGCCAGGACAAACAGGACCCCGAGGTTAAGGTCGGCTACGGGGTAGGGGATGGGCATGGGGGCTCAGAGAGTGAGGGCGAGGGTTAGGGCTAGTATAGGGGTGGCGAGGAAGAGGAAGGGGGAGGATGTAGAGGGGCGGACCGGTTCTTTAATAAATAGTTTTACACCATCTGCGATGGGTTGAAGGAGTCCGTAGGGGCCCACGATGTTTGGACCTTTTCGATGTTGTATATAGCCGAGTACTTTCCGTTCTAAAAGGGTTAGGAAGGCGACTGCTAGGAGCACTGGGATGATGTAGGCGAGAGGATTGATGAGGTAGGTGAGTAAAATGGTGAGCATGGCTGGGGAGAGGATTTGAACCTCTGGTAGAAAGGGCTTAGGCCTTTTGCATTTACCGGGCTCTGCCACCCCAGCATGCCCTAGTCTAGGGCTGAAGGACTGCGCCCCCTTGCTTGTTTTAGTTGTTTTCATCAGGTCGGGGTGGGGCGTACTTGGAGTATGGGCCCCATTTTTCCGGTCCTTTCGTACTAGGAAAAATAACGTTACAGATAGAAACTGACCTGGATTGCTCCGGTCTGAACTCAGATCACGTAGGACTTTAATCGTTGAACAAACGAACCCTTAATAGCGGCTGCACCATTAGGATGTCCTGATCCAACATCGAGGTCGTAAACCCCCTCGTCGATATGGACTCTGGGAGAGGATTGCGCTGTTATCCCTGGGGTAACTTGGTTCGTTGATCGGCTTTGGCCGGATCATTTATGGTCAGATGTTCTGAGGCTTGGAGGTGTATCTCTTGGCTTTAGGGATTATCCCGGTCCACGTGGGGGCTTTTCTTTCCCCCGCGGTCGCCCCAACCGAAGACATGTTGGTCATGTTTGCACTTTGTTTATACCTTTGAGTTTGGTTGTTTGACGTGGTTGGCCTTGTGTCTTAAGCTCCACAGGGTCTTCTCGTCTTGTAGGGGTATACCCGCTTCTGCACGGGTAGATCAATTTCATTGACTTGGAAAAGGAGACAGCTAAGCCCTCGTGATGCCATTCATACAGGTCCTCATTTAAAAGACAAGTGATTGCGCTACCTTCGCACGGTCAAAATACCGCGGCCGTTAAACTTATAGTCACAGGGCAGGCGGGACCTCCTATGTTTTGATTGGCAGGAGGCGGTGTTTTTGGTAAACAGGCGAGGCTTGTGTTTGCCGAGTTCCTTCTTTTCCTTTGGGTCTTTCCTTTTGTGGGCACTCCTGTGTAGGGTTAACGATGTGTACGTGCGGGGTTTTCTAGGTTGTACTTAGATTCGCAGTGCTCTCTTGGGTTGGGTTCGTTATTTGTTAGTGGTGGGTCCGAACTAACTTACACTTGTGCTAGGAGAAGGGCGTCCTTCTTATTACTCATTTTAGCATTGTCTCTCCTATGGGGGCATAGGGCGGCCTAATACTATTAGGGGGTTGGGGGAGAGTTATCAGAATAAGGGGTATTTGATCCGTCTGAGCTTTAACGCTTTCTGTGCAGGTGGCTGCTTTTAGGCCCACTGAAACGGTTGGCCTTGTTAAGTATGATCCTTGGCCTCCTGGTAAGGTTGTGTCCTGGTTCAGAGGAGCTGTACCTCCTCTGACTAACTCCCTTTCTTCTCTCGGGGTCTAGTATTTGTGTTACTGTTGTGACCCGGGGGAGGAGGGGCTGAACTTATATCCATTTCTTAGGCAACCAGCTATAACCGGGTTCGGTAGGTCTGTCACCTCTACTCGGAGCTCTTCCCACTCTTTTGCCACAGAGACGGGTTGGCCCTATTATAGGCTGTCTCGGAGTAGCTCACTCGGTTTCGGGGTCTCGAACTAAAGTTCTCTTTGCTCGGATTGTGCTGGCTAAATCATGATGCAAAAGGTACGAGGGTTTATCTCTGCTTTTCTAGGCTTAAATGGGTTTTTTCATTTCTCTTTCAGCTTTCCCTTGCGGTACTTTTTCTATTGCTTTGCGGTTCCTTTTCTGTCTCCCATACTAGGGCGGAAAAATGGTTTATTTATTACTTTTGGTTCTTGTTGGGTTATTTATGTTGTTAATTTATTCTAGGCGGTTAAGCTAGCTGTTGAGCTCAGGGCGATCCAACTTGCATGGATGTCTTCTCGGTGTAAGGGAGGTGCTTTACTATCTCAGCCACGCCCCGGTTATTCCAAGTGCACCTTCCGGTACACTTACCATGTTACGACTTGCCTCCCCTTGGGTGGTCAATTTTGTTATTTACTTTTAGGGTTGGGGGTTCGGGGAGAGTGACGGGCGGTGTGTGCGCGCCTCAGAGCCGGATTCAAAAGAACACTCTATTTTCTTTTTACTGCTAAATCCACCTTCGGGCACCCGTTTCATGGTGCTGTTCGTAATACTCTGGATCAGAAAATGTAGCCCATTTCTTTCCACCTCGTTCGCTACACCTCGACCTGACGTTCTGGATTTTGTCCATTTTGCTTACTATGGGGCCTTCACAGGGTAAGCTGACGACGGCGGTATATAGGCGGGGTTAACAAGGGGTGGTGAGGTTTAACGGGGGTTATCGGTTCTAGAACAGGCTCCTCTAGGTGGGTCTGAGGCACCGCCAAGTCCTTTGGGTTTTAAGCTAGCGCTCGTAGTTCCCTGGCGGATGTCGGCTGTGGGAGGACATCTAAGTTTATGGCTGAGCATAGTGGGGTATCTAATCCCAGTTTGTATCTCAGCTGTCGTGGGGTCGGGTTGGCTTGAATAAAGCTACTTTCGTAATAGGGCTTCGTGCCCCCAGGTGCGTATGACAGCCTAGGGGGTCTTCGGCTTTAGCTGGGTGAACTCCCTAACCACTCTTTACGCCGCACTTATCAACTGGGGCCCCTCGTATAACCGCGGTGGCTGGCACGAGTTTTACCGGCCCTCTTAGCTTTGACTAAGTCAAGTTTTCACTTATGGCTTAATGTCTATCACTGCTGAATTCCCTTGGGGGTGTGGCGTAGCAAGGCGTCTTGGGCTGATGGGGCGTGCCTGATGCCGGTTCCTCGTCCCCGGGTAGGGGATTAAGGGCATTCTCACGGGGATGCGGAGACTTGCATGTGTAAATTAGGCTAAAGCTGATAGTAAAGTCAGGACCAAGCCTTTGTGCCTGCGGGATTTTAGAAATCCATCTTAGCATCTTCAGTGCCGTGCTTTACTTTAAGCTACGCTAGC